GTCGAAGTGCATCTGTAGAGGCGAGCGCTCAATGCTAGCTAGCGTAGCCTTAGTCGAGCGTGGCTATCGTGCGTTGAGGCTCATGTGTCCCTAAAGATAAAGACGAGATGAACGACTTTTAAGGCCTTACCCTTAAAAGCCGCTTATATCGCGTTTTAAGCACATTTAGCAGCCTTGTAAAGCGTTCTTTAGTTTGAGCATGACGAGCTATTCAATCAGGAAGTTTCCCGTACAGGCTCTATCCTGTGTAGAGAGGCCCCTTTACAGAAGAGTGAGTCGAACGTCCTAGCTGGTAGCGAGGCTTCGCCGATTGAGAACAAAGCCTGCCCCGGCGCTTGAGGGTTGATGGATCTCGCTAACTTATGAGGCACTCTTTTCCTCCAATCTAGCACTTTCAGTGGTGGCAAGATGAGTGGATATGGTGTGTCGTCTTATCCCATCCCTTGCTGGGTAAGATGGAAGGGTTTCAGGTGTAAGGGAAGAGACTAAAATCAAGTTCAATCCATAAACAGGTCTCCCCTAGCTTCGGTATTTGACCACTCGACCGATCGACTAAAACCAATTCTTCTTGGAAAAGGTCGATCGAGCCAAAAGAAAGAAAAGATTGGCAAGCGATCATCGCGCTTCCATTAGGCGCTCTTGGCTAGCAGTGAAAACAAGCTAGTCCAGGCAAGCAAGCCAGGAATAAGGCACACCATCTTGCTGCATTCTCTAGCAGCTCTAGCAGCTCTGGAGCTAGTCGCTTCTTCCGGGTATTTCTGTTTCTAGCCACACTCAATGGTGGGAGTGAGAGCAAACCATGCTTGGGGGTTTCCTTCGTGCCTTGAAATCACCTTAAACGGACCTACGGACTAGTAAGGTCCCATTAGGCAAAAGGGGTTAATCGACTCTGGGGTGGAGATAGCTCAAGGCAGTTATAGAAAGAGTAAGCATTGGACTATTAGGATAGCCAATTCAAAGGTAGGAGGGCTTCTTCCCTCGAGAAGGGGTTGGCACGGTCTCGGGCTGGAGAGCAAAGAATCAAGCCAGAGGAAGAGATATGGTTCCGGTCTAGGCGTCAACGGAGGTGGGAACTCTGTGAGCAGCTACCCGACGGCCTAGATAGCCTAAGAAGAGGCGCGCGCTTACGGCGGCGGACGAGCATTGACCCACTCACTGGTAATGCAGGCAAGCTCGTTTCGAAAACTTGTATGAATCGAGAATAGCAACTCCATTTCTGGAACCACAGATTAAGCCCAAAAAAACAAGCCAAGTACTCGGAAAGGATCACATGAGCCAAGCTCACCTCGATGTCTCCACCAAGGTAACGTCCACCTGCTTGAGATGGCCAAGGCTTACTCCGCCAAGCCAACGAAATTTGAGTGTGTTGCTTGTGACGCTTTCTTTACTCACTTGCCAATTGCATCGCCAATTGGTAAAGTATTAAGCCAGCTGAGGTCTCTGTCGCCAATCTACACCACATGCATCATTCTCTCCTAGAAGAACTTAGCGCTCAGTGCTGTCAGGCTTCGCTCTTCCTCAACTTAGCATATTGTTCACGCCAACTGCGCATGTTGTTCACGGGGAACAAACTTTATCTTTTCAACTTTTCCTTCAGCCCGATGTGATGACAGCACTGTGCCCGGACCATCACACTGACTGAAGTTTTTCCCGTATTGCGTATAAAAGTGATGACTGCTTCCATTAGCATGCCCAAATCAATTCCGGCCCAATGCCAACCAATGTGCCAAACCTTCCGACATCGAGTAGTGATCACCTCAGTGTATCTACTACCTTCGCTTCGGCTCAGCCATACCAACCGTTTCGACCAAAAGCCAAAACTTATAAAAAAGTAGTAGTGCCAATCCGCCGGCCCAACCATTATCTTAGTGTTAGCCCACATTTTCGACATGCCACCAACATTCAGAACAGCCCAAAAGGTTCATAACTCAGCCAGCCTTCTAGCGGACGAAATACACGTTTGTCACTTCTATTCGTCGAGTCGAATGGGGAGGTTCACGGTAGTGAATGCCGACTGATAGGGAGGGTGGCGGGTGGTGACAGTGGCTAAACTAAGCCAATCGAGTTTATTGTCAGATAAACATTCACCTAATTCTCTCATGAGATTATAAACTTTCATTAAGTAATGTAATGATCTCAGGTGGTTAAGGATGGGTTAGGAAAGGATATTAAAGGAAGGGCCAGGCCCACTATGAGTTGTGTTGATATCTGATAGGAGGCCAACCAAGAAATGGAACAGCTTATTGCCTGCCAAGAACCAGCAAACGGAGGCTTGCTTTCAAGCCTACTAAGCTAGCGCGCACTGTAGTTTTCTTCGTATCGCATGGTTCGATCGCTTTCGCTCTTTACTTTAACTTTTTGGCTTTCGGCAGAGTGCAGCTGACTCCGACTTCTTTCTCCATACCTCTGCTCGCGGGTTCACGGCTCTTCTTGTCGTTGTTGATGATATCTTGATATCTGGCAGTGATGAGCGTACCATTTCCGATCTCAAAGAGTACCTCTATCATCAGTTCCATATGAAAGATCTTGGACATCTTCGCGACTTCCCTGGTATTGAGGTAGCTTGGTCACGACGCGGCTATGTTCTATCTAAGTTGAAATATGCCTAGGATCTCATCGCTAAGGCTCACTTGACTGATACTAAGGTTGTTGACACCCCTCTAGAACTCAATGTTCAGCACTCTGCTCATAGCGGTGATCTTCTCTCGTGTCCGACGACGTATAGGCAGCTCATTGGAGGACTCATATACAACACAAGAACCCGACCCGACATTGCTCACGCTGTTCATGTTGTCAGCCAGTTCATGGCAGCCCCTCGGACGTCTCATATGACCGCTGTACATCGCATCATCCGCTATATTCGCTCCTCACCTGGACGTGGTCTTTTGATGTCCTCAGCCGCCTCTCTTTCTCTCTACGACCACTTACAGCTGGAACTGAAAGTACAGACTCTCTAAGCAAAGCCACTTGCCGGACTGAAGGAATGCATTCATGAGCTGCTTTCCCGACAGCTAAAAGCCGAAAGCGATAGTACGAGAGAAAGCAGAGATAGACGAGACCACGGCTACAGATTTCAGCAACTTGGCTAGCTGGCTCTCTTTCCTTTTCTTACTGAAACCGCTTATTCCATAACCTTCCTTTCCATTTAGGGAGTGAAAGTCGTTGCCGGGTGCAAGCTTTGAAGTAGCGCGCTACCCGCTAGGTTCAATCAAATCAATGAATCAGATTCCCACTTACCCAGTAGGGATGAAGGCTATCAAGTCGACGTTCCTCAGGACTTGCCCGGAAGGGAGAATCAATCTCTCTTTCCGATGCGATATCCGATATATGATGTGATTTGCTGATTTATCCCACTGGTTTCCGCTTTACTAATTAAGGCGAGTTTCCTGGTTTCATACCTGCATTCGAGAAAAGCAGAGCCAATCGGGAAAGATGGGAACTCTAGAATCATTCTTGTATCTATTCCCCAGTCCAGCTGCTGATTGGATGCTTGACTGCCCTTTACAGGTTCATTACTCCTCGGATGAGGAGCCACCATCGGTACTAGTCCAGGAGGTCAATACTCGCGAGAGTCCCACAGCTACGCTAGTTCGTTAGGTATAACGTGTTTCGGTCAGCTTTAAAGGCCAAACCAACCCAGTCGCTTTTTTGCATGAGCCCTGTGGAGTCAAGTTACGAAGGACTTGACCGGAAGAGCTTTCCTTAATTCCAAGAGTTGATAAAGGCCTCGTTCCAGCAAGTGGATGGTGCTTGCTGCCTTCAGCGAGGTATCACCTTTCCTTTTGGTAGTAGGTTGATCTTTGTTTTTCTTCCTCACCTCTGTAGTTATGGTAGGATTGGTCTACCACTCAGCTCATACAAGATAATCGAGTCGAGAACTAGACAGTGCCCTTGCAGGCCTTATCTATCTCCCGCCCACCTGAAAGTTGGAGATCGACAGTCTCAATAGTCCCAACACCATTCTACCACCCGAGAATGCGAGACTCTTGTGCTAGACGACACCACGATTCCAGAGTCTTCCTCCAACCCCGGTGGAAAGGAATCCAGTGGCATCACACCCCCCTGTTCATGCTCTATTTCTTGCGATTGTTTGAGTAGCCCTTATCAATCAATGCTGACCGATGACGCAGCGGCATGCCTGAATAAGGTTGTCCAGCTGATATGCTGGTCAACCTAGAACATGCTACTAGTCCAGCGTTGAGACATAAAAAACTGCCACAGGAACATGAATTCCCGATTGTGGCAATTCAATGCTAGCGAGTTTCATGTCGACTAGTTCACATACGATAAAGAAAGATGCGAAAAGTGATTTATATGACATGCGATATGTGATCGATGTGAATATGGTTTTTGAATCCGGGAAGGAAATATCAAAGATTATCGAGCCCGAAATGGAATAGCAAAGCCATAAACCGGTGTGGAACCTGTGAGCGACTTAGCGAACCAACCTTGATTGAGAATGCAAAGCCATAAACCGGTGCGTAGCCAACCGAAATGGAATGAGAACCTGGCCAACCAAGCACGATAAACGGCCTTTGAGCACGTTCTTCAATTCTGAGTATGGACTTTGCCTGCCGGACCTGGCCTAATGGAAAGAGATAAGAGCGGTTCTCTTCTCCATTTATGTCTTTTAGAAGTTGGTATTTCGCTCTTTTCGGTCGGGACAAGCAGTGACTCGGCGAGCGAAGCGAGAAAGATGCACCTGGCCTAGCGGAGGAACAGATCGAATAGCTAGTGATGGATGGGATCATATGACAACCCTTCCCTCGTACAAGGGTGTATTGGTGATTCGGAGCTCCCGGCTCCATCGATAGTTGCGAGGCTATCGCCCTTCCTGTTGCTGAGATGCACCCTGTGAAACGGCCTTTCTCTCCAAGCCTCTGTGGACGATCTCTCCAGGCGGACCTACCATCCCGTCAGCCTCGGACAAAGACACCAAGTTCTGTCTATAGCTAAGGGAACTCGTATCCGGCATCAGAGAACAACATCTTGCTGCGCTACGCTACCTTACTCGTTAGGGGCGGCCTTACTCTCAACGTCTTTAGACACAATGATGGTTCCGGTGGCAATTGTCCAAGACAGGACCTGGGTGCGCAGACCATGGCCTAAGCGCTTAGTCGGCCTCGCAAGGATCTTCAGATCTTGGCCCAGTGGGGAACCTTTCGAGTGGTCGTCTCGATTGCCAAACCACCCCAGTTGCAAGGTCTCATCCGTCCTGGTCCACGTGCTGTGTCCAGCGCCGTACAAAGCCATCCCGTGTTAGAGGCATTCCCCTCACAATTGAAGGCGGTTCTCTCTAGGAACCTTCAATGTGCTCTTTCACTCTGGCCCAACAGCACCATGGATGCCCGTACGCTCCACCTTCTCCTTCCCACCTTCATCAGTCAGAAGAGCGGCGCAACTCCATGAGCGCTGACGCGCGAAAGCCGTTGCGCTAACTAAAGCCAACGAGATGATGAAAAACTACTGCTAAAGCTAGCGCGCGCATCCAGCAAACGTAGGCTTGCTCGAAAGCCGGAGTAGCAAGATTCAAAACGGATGCACGCGCTAGCGCAACAAGCAACGGCTTTGAATCGCTTGCTCGGCTGCGCGTTAGCGCCGCGCTAGCGCTCAATCCGTTGCTTGTTGCTAGCCTATCTATTAGTAAGGGCTAGCCTTTTTCAGCAGCTTCCGTTATTCAGCTTAAGGCAGGCTTGTTGAGGTTCAGGGCTGGATGAACTTTGGCAGGTACGGGGACACCTATTTTCTTCTCTGCTGAAGTTTTGGGAAGACTATGGGTCTGGATGTATCAGACGGCGCGTTCTGCTTCTGGGGAGTAAGGGCGGGTTTGGTCTCTGCGTTAGTCCAGGGAGGTTGTGGCTTTTTCCTCCCTGGACTAATGCTATTTTTGGGTACTAATGGGTAGGTCATAGGTTCATCTGTTCACCATCACGACGACGAGGGGTTGGTAGGTGCATTGTATCTGGGCCTACGTCGGATACAGCAGCATAGCAAGAACTGCTACCTCGTTTAGCATCCCTGTCTGTTTGAGAAGAAAAATCAGGAGTTTCAGTTGGAGCTGATCGATATGGGGATTGAGCAGCGTCGAAGCGAGCACAAAGTCAAGTGTATGGTAATACAGTGCTTTACCTTTGCACCAAGAATTTTGAAGTTCGACCTAGCTAGTCAAAGGGGAAAAGAGTTAGAGGTGCCCCTGGCTCAGGCTAAGCGGTCCATCCACGCTCATATCCAAAAAGAATTCGTCGGGGCCCGTAGTGCGCTGCAGGAGATTCATAGACCGCATTGGAAGGGGGCACTGCGGGCCAATCATATTCAGCTCAAGCTGACACTGCCGGTGAATCATACGCTGTCGGAGCAGCCACCCTACTACGTGAACAACTATCCTCGCAAGCATTTTAGCCGCCCTCTAAAGTAAGTTCCAAGCTAGCGTTCCTTCCTTTTCGAGATCCCGTCCATTTCCTGGCCCGTTTGAGATGCTCTAGGCACAGATTAAGCTCCATAGACCGCCCTGGCCCAGTCCCATATACAGATCTATAGCGCGTTGAACCAAGACAAGAACACCCGAAACCTTTGAGAAATACCTTTCATAAAGAAGGTTGAACCTCCTCGTAAGCCCCTATCACTATAAGGCAAATCGAGTTGGAGCAAGGGCGATGGACACGGAAATAGAGAAAGCATATCCAATTTTAGGAGAGCGGAGTTTGAGGAGCTGTTTTGGTTTAAGCACTGAGCTCACCTATTGTTGGAGTAGATCAAGTTCAGTCCCAGTAGCGGAGGTAGGCGCATAAGCTCATATTCCGGGAGCGAATACACTTTTTGGGTATGTTGGCTAAGGAGCTGGGACTGGTGGTTATGGATCTTTACCTAGAACCGAAACTGACCCTGACTTTCGATCTGGTAGTGATGCTGCGGGCTTACTTACAAACAAAAAAGGAACCAAAGGTTCCCATACATCCATGTAAAAACGTTTCTCGGTGACAGATGTTATTGATGAAGCCATCCCTGGAAAACTGGACAAGCACGCGTCCGTACGGTATAACAGGACCTTAGCTATCTAGTGAAATAAAGGGCATACTTTGCTTGTTTCGTGGTATGGACCAAATAAAGGGTTCTGCTGCTATCGACACCTAACCAATTAACCAAAAGTAATCGATCGAGACCGCCTTACCTGATAGGGCCACCAAAACGGTTAAGCTGGCAAGGTACTTAGCAGGGCGTGCAAAGAAGGATGGCTGGCAGGGATACCGGACCAAAGCAAGCGAATCAAACTACAGAGCAGCAAGAAAACGGATGCAACAAGCAACGGCTAGCGCGGCGCTAACGCGCAGCCGTTTTCTTGCTGTTAGCGCCGCGCTAGCCGTTGCTTGTTGCTAGCGCACGTAGGCTTGATTCGCATGCTTGTTAGGCGTGTCCCTTTCATATTAGGCGTGGACCTTTGCTATCAATAACTGAGATATCAACCAACCTATTAACTAAACTAGACCGCTTGACGGCCTGGACTGGACTGACTTACCTAAAGCAAGGCAAGGACGGACAGGAAAAGGCATATCTATTTCTTACTCAAGCAAGGCCAGGTACGGACAGGAACAAGAATAGGTTTGACTAAAACAAGGACAGGCAAGGCCGCACAAGACGGTTGTTAAGGCTCGGGACTTTTTAGGAAAGGCGCTCGCTTGAGGCAGAATAAGTCTTTCTAGTCTAAGAAGGGGGTGTCCCTCGCTTGCGGGTACGGCTTCAGTTAACATGCCATAAATCACCTTTTCTGTATCCCAACCGTTATCCGCTTTATTGCACTTGTTTACTTTATACTTTTTCCTGTTCCCTTTCCCTCTCTTTGAAGGCGTAGGCCTGTCATATCTATTTGTTACTTATGCCTGTTAACAAGCTAATACTGACTCGGCTTGGGAGCTCTTTCATCTTGCTTTGAAACTAGAACTCCGATATCCCTTCCGCTCCCCATTACTCAATAGGGCACTAGTGCTAGCTTCTTGACTCGGCTTGGGAGCTCGATGAAAAGAGTGCTTAAGGTTTGGTTAGTTGACTTACTCGGCGGATTCCCCTTCATCGGTCGGTGCTCATCTTATCTACGTTAGGATTCGAGCCAAGATTTCAATCAGAATTGGAAATAGCAGCAAAGTTCCCTGCTTCCGGATCAGAGCGGTACATTTGATTGATTAGCCCTCCCTTCGCCCCTTGATGAGTAAGCACCTTCCGTTTCCAAATACACGATTTTCAGCAATGGCACCAGTCCTTTTTTTGTCCGATATCAAATCATCACGATAGGAAGCTGGGGCAGCACGCCTTCTCTTCACACCTCTGCCTCCATTTCTGCCTCTTATGTTGTTAGGTAGGGGTAGGTAACTCACTCCCTCATATACGAATTCTCGGTCGGTTTGGCCCTCCCGGGCACTGAACAAAAGGTCATACTTTAAGGTCCCTATCTACCTTTCTAAGACAACAGATCGAATTCCTCTAAAAGCCCGCCCTCCGAATGATGGTTGCTGGTTGCAGCTAGGATGTTTAGCCATGCTTGGCTGTTAGCTTCCATTCAAGAGATAGATCAGCATTAGTTGGATTAGTTGAGGAATCCGGATACGAAAGATCAGATCAGTCAGTTCACCCGGTTTGTTTGCATTCGATGCTTCCTGCCTTGCTTCTTCTCTTTCCGAAGCCCCCCTATTAGGTTGTTTGCCATGCCTTTTTTCAATAGGAGCTTTAGATGCCATTGATAGTAACGGATAGGAATCCAGATAGCTAGGAGAGAAGACTTGGGAAATAGAATAGGAAGTTTTAGCTAGGCCTGTGGTCCAAGCAAGCGGAGGCAACAAGCGAGAAAACGTCTTACTCTATAGGGGCAGCAAGCAAGAAAACTACAGCGCGCGCGAGTTGCAAGCTGAAAAACTACAGCGCGCGCTAGCAGCAAGCAAGAAAACGGCTGCGCGCTAACGCGCAACGGCTTTCGCGCTAGCGGTTGCCTGTTGCAACGGCTTTCGCGCGTCAGCGCTCACCCGTTGCTTGCTGGCTGCGCGCTAACGCGCAACGGCTTTCGCGCTAGCGCTCAATCCGTTGCTTGTTGCATCCGTTTTTCATCATGCATGGGCGCGCTAGCGCACTCCGGCTTTCAAGCCGGAGTGCGCGTTAGCGCACTGTAGTTTTCGCGCTTGTTGCCCTGTAGTTTTCTTCGCAGGGTTGGAGTACGCTTATCCGAGGCCACCCATGCTTTATATAAGAAGAATATTTTTTAGCTCATTTACCACCGCGTATTCAACTGAACTTGGCCATCAAAGCTATACTCCATTGCATGTACTCCATTAAAGCTGTACTCCCATCAAGGCCAGCTCACTCAATGAATGGGTTGGAACAAGGGAACTACATCTTCCCTATTGGTCGGAAGGGGAAGCTTTAAGATGCATCAGTCTCTCATCTGTCTCCACACCAGGGAACTCCGCAGAAATAGGCGTCTCAATGCCGTCGCGATACGACTCTGCGCTGCATAGAACTGGGAAACTGCAGTCCTGCACCTGAGAATCTCCAGTAATGTGACCGGAACTGCTCTCCTCGCCATCACCCCATCCTGATGTGATGGAAAATAAGTCAACTCTCGAAGACAGGCTGTCATCTGCCCTCACTGCCATTCTCCACTATAGAGCTGACAGAAAGCTGACTCATCCTCTCTAGCAGAAGCCAGATCTATCAAACTGAAGCTATCCTCATCGTCCCCATAATCATCGAAAGAAAACAGGAGTCAACAGATCCTCATCGATCTCTGAAGGGACATGTCTCCTCTCATACACATCCCATGACTCCTCTATCTGAATATTTGAAGAAACTCAATCTGTATCCTCATGTCCTGTCCATCCACTGCTCTCTCGCCAGTCAGTCGTGGATATACACTCCACGACGGCTCATCCTCCTCATCTCCTCTCATCTCTGCAGATGCATACAAGTTGAAGTCGTAATGCTCTCTATCTCTCTATAACTCCTCCATGTCCACTACAATGGAGGTGAGAAAAAACTGTCCCAGATCTCGGTTTGGAATCTCTATCAGCGTGGCTGTGGTGGCAAAGACTGCCCACTCATCAGCATCCTGTGGTTGCACCTTTCTACTCCCCTCTCCCCGGGTACTAGTGGTGGCATACGCTCCTGATCGAGCTCTAAACCTAAACTCTTGGGCAAGGCAATAAGGGTCCGGCTTACGACATACAAAGCAACCTATAACACTTTGCTGTCCCTGCCTATGAGGTTGCTGGTTCTGAGTCTTCTTGTTTTGCCTACCACCTCTAAACTCCTGCTCTCGTATAGTTAGATTATCTACTTGCTGACCTTGCTGTTCTTTACCTCTATTCTTACTTTTTTTTGGGGGGGGGCTTGTTAAGGAGTTCCTTGGTTAGGGGAACTCCCAAACATGACCCACCAAGCCCGAGTTAGAAGACACCCAATCTTTCTAACTACTTTATGGTGGGACAAGGCGCTAAGGTGCGCTTACAGTCTTATGACCGCACTACAACTACCGTACCCAGGGCTTCTTTCTACCTGGCGGCGGAATACGAATAGCTGCAATGAGGCACTCTTCAGCAAACTTCAGGCTTTATCTAACCACTGAGTTGCCCTAGACCAAAGTCGACAATAGACAATGTCAACCCATAGATTCCGTGACCCATCCATTAAGGGAAGCGGAGCAGGCCTACTACGGACTAAGTCGTAACAACGAAATAGAAGACCTACTCTATTCAATTTTGAGTTTGGATCTTTCCGTTCCGGTCGAAAACAGACCGCAGGTGGATCTAAGAATTGTTCCAATGGTATAGTAATGTCGACGGAGGCTTTTGCATACCAACAGTAATACTCACAACAAGAAAGCACCCAATATCTGAGCATTAATTTCTCGGTGAGAAAACCGGCATCCTCTGACAGCTTATCGGAGAGATCAACTACAACTCTCTGTAGATACCTCTCCTCAGGAGCGCATGCTTCGAGGAGAAACTGCCTAATCATTCCTAAGTGGTAACAGGTTATCACTAACTCATCTGGAAAACCCAACCTGAAAGGAAGAGGCAATGGCATGATACCTCCAGGTGAGAAAGCTACTAATACGTGTCTGAACCAGTGTCGATTATGCTTAGCATTAAAATGACTGGGAGAGCCTTCTAAACCCCGCTCCTCTTAAACGCAATGATACGCGTAAGGAGTTGCATCCCAAACTTTTCAACACTGGCATCCACGCGCCGAGCCGACCTTAACATTTGGATACTGATCGGGGACAGCTCTCGATCAAGAATTCGGAATTTCTTCGCAAATTCAAGACCTCCACAATTCTAGATCAAAGACTTCGGTAATGAAATCTTGACTCCTAATTGGGACATCACGTTCTGATAGACTTCCGCCACCTTCGCATCTCCTATGACGATATCGTCACCTAGAAGAGCATACCGACGAAATACCTTACCAGGGAAGACCTTTTCTGCACAATACCCTTGGAGGAAGTGGGGGGACAGTGCGAACAAGGGCCAAGACGACAAGTACCCTAAAGGTTGACCCGTATTAAACTTAATAAACTTAGGATCACCTTTCATATTAGCCGGAGCAGAGAACACATTAGTCCCTAATCCGGAGAGTACCCATGCGAATGCTGTTTCTAAACAGAAGAGTCCAGTAATCACTGCTCCCTGAAAGGATAAGGGAAATCTGTCAGTCGCTGACGACAGATCAAAACTTCTGCATTTTAATGTTCCCTTAAGCCGCTCAAGCGGCGCAGTCAGATCTTTCGTCCCATCTTGAGGGATAAGACGCAGAACAGCCATACACCAATCATGAGCAGGTCTGAGCAGAGCCTGTTTCAACGCCAAGGGAATCGCGAAGACTCTCAACAAAACATTCCTTCCTCCTTGAAACCCAAGTGTCCTACAGGATACATCACCATAGCGCCATCATCATCCATACGGTGGCCCTTGACCATCTCTCTACACTCTTTTAAACTAAAAGTAAGAAGAGATGTCATGACGGCCGCAGCCTGACAATAAATAGACTCCACGTCTTCAACCTGATGGTATACAGACCATGGGAAACTATTCAAATCAGGACTATCTTCTCCCTTTTGAGGATAAATAGTTCTAGGAAAATAGAAATAGCTAAAGATAGGGGTAATGTATCGAGAGGCCCAATCAAGGTTTTCCTTCTTGAATGGCCATAATCTAGACATAGCTGATGGGGATCTACCTTGAGCCCCACACAACACAGCCTTATCCCAAAGGGAAACTGATAATAGTTCCCAAATCATACGGTGGAAAGGGGTTCTTTCTTTACCACTAACACCCGCCGCGGAATCCCTAACGGGTGATGAAGACCATTGAGGCAACCATCGAAGCCCGACATTCATAGGAATATCGAATGCTCGAGGGATATACCTCTCACCAAGAGAAAGACACATGTCACGAAACTCAGTGATAAGCTCAACTGGCGTGACGAGAGGAGGGGTGTATAGTGCGACTTGTCGGACATGTCATACGGGATTTCCATCTCCCCCGATCGAGTCCCTGCTTCACCTAAGATCGATTGAACTATCAAGAATTTCCAGCGTGAAGTTCAGTTTGGAGGTTCAATGTAAGTCATTTCAGCCCGGACCAATCAAATTCACCAGGCTAGCGACTTTGTCTGATTCCTATTCAAAAAATGTATATTATATTCATTAGTGATCTACCTTTGGACTGAGATGATGATCGAATATTTGACATAAGGCATAGAGCGGGATGGAAGAAGTGGAACAAAAGGAGAAGAAATGGCAGTAACATTCATTTGGTCTTCTGTGTCCGGGCAGGGGAAGGGGAGGCGAGCGGGCAGCCGCTGAAATACAACATGGTCCGGCCAGTACTGCGCAGGCGCTGCAGATCATCACAAAAATTCGTGACTAGGCAGATGGGACTACGCCTTAGCCTTACCTTAGCGCTAAGAAGGGGATCTCGAGCCGCCTATTCGAGAGAGAGGTTGAGAGACGTGATGTGCATGAGACCGAGCCACGCTCGCCAAGTCTCTAATCAGGGATATCGAAGATCAGTCATTTCGGGACCCACGAACACTCACTGCCAACGCGAGGTCGGGAATCAGCCGACTAACGGGCCGCCACGGGGGGAAAGGAAAGAAGCGTCACTTTTCTTCTTTATATGATATGAAACTCATTCTTCCGCTTATCCGGCTGGGTTTTCCCTTTCTTTTTTCTTGTGCTCGCTCTCTCCTGTCATGCATCATGGCTGGGTGGAAGACGAAGACATACATCCATTTCTTTTGGTCAAGATTTAGATCTCACTAGTTGTTAGCCTTGGCTACACCTAAAAAATCGTGCCGGAAAAGCTGAAATGCAATCTGCAAAACGAGGGAAAGGTGACTCTCTACTGGGGCCTGGCCCGGTTTGCGTTGCTCGGCCGGCTTAATCTTAAGAGCAAGAAGAATCTATCTTGCGTGGATATGGGAGCGTCCTGAAATGGTAGCTCGGATGCTCCTTGGCGGGCTGATTGGTAATATGAAAGACCTCGACCAGCTTCGGGAGCCGATCTACCCCAAAGGAGTCTACTGATTCATCCGTAGAACCGGGGCCGGCGGTAATTGATTAGGGAGTTGACCCAGCCCCCTATCTACGCTACGCCCCGTAGGGGACGAGCAATTGATTCTTTCTTTTCGATAGGAAAGCATCGGAGAGTTGACTCGAGGCCGGATAATTAGAATACAATCTAGAAGATCTGGTCGAATGGTAGAAGAATCCACGGGTTCGTTAGGAATCGATAGTCGTTGTCTGGACATACGAGTCACAGCCGGCCGGGAAGAGGAGAGATCAACGACGGAGCTACTAGTTGGAAAGGAAAGAAAGAATATAGAGAGAATGATGATCCTTTACCTTTAACTGACTCAGGCTCCGGACCAACCAGTTCTTCCTGCTGGTCAATCATCATAAGGCTGGACATGTAGGTCTTGCCCGATGACCAACAAGACCTTATTTATACCATAGTAGGGGGCTAAGCCCCGGCCCCGGCCCCTACTCCGAAAGCGAAGCAAAGCGATAAAAGGAGAACCGAAAGACCAGATGCTCAATCGGCGCACCAAGCGAGAAAACTACTGCGCAACAAGCAACGGATTGAGCGCTAGCGCTCAATCCGTTGCTTGTTGCATCCGGCTTTCTTGCTGCTTCGGCTTTGCAGCGCTTGCGGCGCCCTAGCGGGCGCCTGAACTTGCTGCCTCCGTTTGCTGGTCCGTATTTTGGTTCGTCTCATTAATGGAGTGAAAAAGCCTCCACAATTTTTATTTTTATTCTTTTAAATTCGAGGTGGAATTGGCGAAGTGTTCAACTACTTATAGGAGGGTTATTTGCCGTTTGCTCTTCCTCTTAATGATTTTGAAGGATGGGCCGGGCAGGCGGTAGTAGCTTTTTGCGATACGCAGGAAACAGCCCCGGTCGGCCCTGCCCCAATGGAGCTTCGGAGTCTGCCGGCAGCGCAGTTCCGAAATGGATCCTGCGGTTTGTTTCAGCCCCTCGATCGGTTCTCCCATGGAAAGATCTCCGGAGTTGATCGCCCAATTGGACCTGCCGGCGGTGCCTTCGGGCCACGGGCAAGCCCCCCGGCTGAGAGCACTTCATCATCGGAGGGGCCTACTGGTACTACTACCCAGACTACCAATCCGAAGCTGGTCCCACTTTAGTTGTAGTGGAGACGCCCAATTGACAGAGGCCCTGGAAAGGCCATTCTTTGAAGGCCCCATTGGGAAACCCACCCTTCCTGCAGCTGCCCCCTTCCTCCGGAAGAAGGGGCGCTTGTGGTGCATCAAGCCGGGGACCTTACCCTAAAGCAGTTCCTATCCTTCCGGGACGACAAGAACGTCCCTCTCCCCCGCTACTGGGTCGACTAGTCAGCTTCTAAACGACAAGTCTTTCGGAATTGGAGAGAGAAAAGAGGTATCGAAGGATGAATTAGGATCGGTGGAATTCCAGAGCGCTCGTATTCATTGAATTTGATT